ATTAATGAATTTTCAGTAAAATCAAGTTTTAATTTTAAGGAACTTTCATTATTTTCTAAAGAAGACGAAATGAATTTAGAAAATCAAATAAAAAATTTCAAATTTGTATTCAATGGAGTTATAACGGATCCTAACAATAAAACAATTATAAAAAAATCGAATGGAATAAAAGAAATAAGTAAACAAGTTCCTCGATGGTCGTACAAATTAATCGACGATTTAGAACAACAAGAAGGAGAAAATGAAGAGAGCGTAGGAGAAGATCATGGGATTCGTTCACGAAAAGCCAAACGTGTAGTAATCTTTACTGATAATCAACAAAATACAGATAGTGATAATAATACCAAAGACAGAACTAATCCTGATCAAGCTGAAGAAGTGGCTTTAATACGTTATTCACAACAATCGGACTTTCGTCGAAACATAATACAGGGTTCAATGCGAAACCAACGACGTAAAACAGTTATTTGGAAACTGTTTCAAGCAAATATGCATTCTCCTCTTTTTTTGGACAGGCTGGACAATTCTCTTTTTTTTTCTTTTGATATTTCTGAACTGATGAAAATAATATTTCGAAATTGGATGTGTAAAAACAAAGAATTCACGATTTCCGATTCTACTTATAACGGGGAAAAAACAAACAAAAATGAGAAAAAAGAAAAGGACAAAAGAGACGAAGACAAAAGAGAAGAAAAAACCCAAATAGAAATAGCTGAAGCTTGGGATAGCATTGTGTTCGCTCAAGTAATAAGAGGTTGTGTTTTAGTAACCCAATCATTTCTTCGAAAATATATTCTATTACCTTCATTAATAATAGCTAAAAATATTATTCGTATACTATTTTTTCAAATTCCTGAATGGTCCGAGGATTTAACGGATTGGAATAGAGAAATGCATGTTAAATGCACCTATAATGGAGTTCAATTATCAGAAAAAGAATTCCCGAAAAACTGGTTAACAGACGGTATTCAAATAAAAATCCTATTTCCTTTTCGTTTAAAACCTTGGCACAGATCGAAGTCCAAATCCTCTCATATTCTTAACGATATAAGGAAAAGGAAAAATCAAAAAAACGATTTTTGTTTTTTAACAGTTTGGGGAATGGAAGCCGAACGGCCCTTTGGTTATCCTCGAAAACAATTTTCCCTTTTTGACCCGATTTTTAAAAAACTCGAAAAAAAAATTAGAAAGTTGAAAAAGAATTTTTTTTTAGTTATAAAAACTTTAAACGAAAAAAGGAAAGTTTTTCTAAATTTATCAAAAGAAAAAAAAACTTGGTTCACCCAAAACCTTCTATTTCTAAAAGAAATAATAAAAAAATTTTTTAAATCAAAAATAAAGCCAATTTTCTTATTTTGGTTTAGAGAAGTCTATGAATTAAATGAAACTAAAAAAGAAACGGAGTCGATAATCAATAATCGGACAATTCAAAAATCGTCTCCAAAAATTAAATTTATAGATTGGACAAATTATTCACTGACAGAAAAAAAAATGAAAGATATGACGGCTAGAACAAACGCAATCTTAAATCAAATAGACAAAATTACAAAAGAAAAGACAAAAAAAATTATAAGCTCCGAAATGAATATTCGCCCTAACAAAATAAACTATAATGCTAAAAGATTACAATCATCAAAAAAAAATTTACAAATATTAAAAAAAAGAAACGCTCGCTTGATTCGTAAATCCTATTTTTTTATAAGAATTTTGATTGAAAGGCTATACATAGATATCTTTATAGTTATCATTAATATTCCGAGAATCAATGCACAACTTTTTCTTCAATCAACAAGGAAAATTATTCCTAAATACATTTACAATAACAAAGAAAATCATAAAAGAATTGATAAAACAAATCTAAATCGAATTCACTTTATTTCGATTATAAAAAAGTCACATAATAAAAGGAATATTAGTCTTATAAATAATAATAATAAAAACAATTCAAAAATTTCTTCTGACAGATCCTCCTTGTCACAAGCATATGTATTTTATAAATTATCACAAATCCAAATTATTAATTTATATAAGTTAAAATCGGTCCTTCAATATCACGGAACATCCCTATTTCTTAAGACTGAAATAAAAGATTATTTTTGGGACCAAGGGCTATTTCATCCCGAATTAAAAAAGAAAATTTTTATAAATTCTGCAATGAGTCAATGGAAAAAATGGTTAAGGAGTCCTTATCAATATAAATACAATTTTTATCAGATTAGATGGTATAGATTAATATGGCAAACTAAAATCAATCAAGGCTGTATGGTTCAAAAAAAATCTTTACCAAAATGGAATTTATATGAAAAAGACCAATTCAAATCATTAATTCAGTACAAAAAACAAAATAATTTTGAAGCAGACCTATTATCAAAGCAAAAAGAAAAAGAGAATTTGAAAAAAAACTTTCGATATAATCTTTTATCATATAAATATATTAATCATCATGATCAGAAAGACTCATATATTTATAGATCCCTATTAAAAGAAAATAAAAAGATTTCTTATAATTCCAACCCAAATACAAGCAAATTTTTGGATATGTTAGGTAGTATTCTTATCAATAATTATCTAACAGAGGATGATATTATCGATATGGAAAAAACCCCAGCTAGAAAATATTTTGATTGGAGAATTCTTAATTTTTGTCTTAGAAAGAAAGTCCATATTGCGCACTGGATCGATACTGGAACCAAACATAAAAAAAATAATAAAACGGACCCTAATAAATATCAAATGACTGATAAAATTGATAAGAAAAATCATTTTTTTCGTAGGTTTCGCAAAGATCAAGAAACTCATTCATCTAAAAAAAAAAAAAATCTTTTTGATTGGATGGGAATGAATGACGAAATATTAAACGATCCTATATCCAATTTAGAACTTTGGTTCTTTCAAAAATTTGTCATATTGTACAAAATATATAAGATAAAACCCTCGGCAATACCAATCCAATTACTTCTTTTCAATTTTAATAGAAATGACAATATTAGTGAAAATAAAAAAATCAACAGCAAGAAAAATGTCAATCTTTTTATATCTCTTGAAAAAAAATCTATTAAATTTGAAAATAGAACGCATGAGGAAAACGAATCGGAGGACCGAGCGGATCTTCGATCAGTTTTCGGCAATCAAGAAAAAGATATTGAAGAAGATTATGTGGAATCGGACAGGAAAAAACGTAGAAAGAAAAAACAATACAAAAGTAATACGGAAGCGGAGATCGATTTCTTCCTAAAAAGGTATTTATGTTTTCAATTAAGATGGGATGATTCTTTAAATCAAAAAATAATCAATAATATCAAAGTATATTGTCTCCTGCTTAGACTGACAAATCCACGAGAAATTATTATATCCTCCATTAAAAGGGAAGAAATAAGTCTGGATATTCTGATGATTCAGAAGGATTTAACGCTAACCGAATTGATGAAAAAAGGACTATTGATTATCGAACCGTTGCGTCTGTCGGTAAAAAATGATGGACAATTTATTATGTACCAAATTCTAGGTATTTTATTGGTTCATAAGAGCAAAGAACAAATTAAGCAAAAATACAGGGAAAAGGGCTATGCTGATAAAAAGAATTCTACCAAATTTATTGAAAGACATCAAAATCGAATTCTAAATAGAGACAAAAATAATTATGATTTACTTGTTCCTGAAAACATTTTATCGCCGAAACGGCATAGAGAATTAAGAATTCTAATTTCTTTCACTTCACAACCAAAAAATAGAAATAATATTCATATAAACAGATACATTTTGAATGATAATAACATAAAACACTGTAGCTACGGGTTTGATAAAAGCAAAGATTGTGATAGATATAAAAATAGCCTAATAAGTAAATTAAAACTTTTTCTTTGGCCCAATTATCGATTAGAAGATTTAGCTTGTATGAATCGATATTGGTTTGATACTAACAACGCCAGCCGATTCGGTATGGTAAGGATACATATATATCCACAATTAAAAATTCGGTAAGGGTGCATTTTTGATGTATATATCATAACGTTCTGATCTAATATAAGAAAAGAGAGAAGTGGACACATGTATTTTTTACATTCCCTATTCTGGTCTGATATATGTACGTATCAAGTCGATTTTAAAATTCATTAATTCATTTTTTTTTAGGTATAAATTTTTAGCTTTTGTAAGAAAAGAAATATACTATCTTTTTTTCTCTCTAGTCGAATAAAAGAAAATTGGATTTATTAATAATAAATTGGATTTAACAAAAGCAGGAATTACTAATGAAGTAAAGATTATTGTGTATATAAAATTTAAATACACTGAAATTATTATATTATTTAGCTATTAATATATTCTATATTCCTATTCTATATTCCATTTATTAATATATTCTATATTCCATTTTAATTACATTTTCCATTCTTTTTATTATTACTGATCAAGAAAAATATCTTCATTTAATATTTAATAAAAGAGGGGCTTTCATTTTATGGTAAAAAATTCATTCATCCCAGTTATTTCACAAGAATTAAAAGAAGAAAACAAAGGATCTATTGAATTTCAAATACTAAGTTTCACTAATAAGATACAAAGACTTACCTCACATTTGGAATTGCATAGAAAAGACTATTTATCTCAGAGGGGTTTACGAAAAATTCTAGGAAAACGACAACGACTGCTATCTTATTTTGCAAAGAAGAATAGAGTACGTTACAAAGAATTAATTAATCGGTTGGATATTCGGGAATCAAAAACTAAAAACTAGTTAATTTTTTTTTTTATTTAATTATTTGATTTATTAGATCTTGGATTTTGATGAACTTTTTTTTTTTTCGTTTTCATTAATTCATGGAAGAATGAATCGAGGAAACCTCTATGAATGTACCAACTACAAGAAAAGATCTTATGATAGTCAACATGGGTCCCCACCACCCATCAATGCATGGTGTTCTTCGACTTATCCTTACTCTAGACGGTGAAAATGTTATTGACTGTGAGCCAATATTAGGTTATTTACACAGAGGAATGGAAAAAATTGCGGAAAACCGAACAATTATACAGTATTTGCCTTATGTAACACGTTGGGATTATTTAGCTACTATGTTCACAGAAGCAATAACAATAAATGGTCCAGAGCATTTAGGAAATATTCAGGTACCTAAAAGAGCTAGCTATATCAGAGTAATTATGTTGGAGTTGAGTCGTATAGCTTCTCATCTATTATGGCTTGGACCTTTTATGGCGGATATCGGTGCACAAACTCCGTTCTTCTATATTTTTAGAGAAAGAGAATTAGTATATGATTTATTCGAAGCTGCCACTGGGATGAGAATGATGCATAATTATTTTCGTATCGGGGGGGTAGGGGCTGATTTACCTCACGGATGGATAGATAAATGTTTGGATTTTTGCGATTATTTTTTACAAAAAGTTGCTGAATATCAAAAACTTATTACGCGAAATCCTATTTTTTTAGAACGAGTTGAGGGAATAGGTATTGTTGCTGCAGAGGAAGCAATCAATTGGGGTTTATCAGGACCAATGCTACGAGCTTCTGGAATACAATGGGATCTCCGTAAGGTTGATCATTATGAGTCTTACGAAGAATTTGATTGGGAAGTCCAGTGGCAAAAGGAAGGAGATTCGCTGGCTCGTTATTTAGTCCGAATTGGTGAAATGACAGAATCCATAAAAATTATTCAACAGGCTTTGGAAGGAATTCCAGGGGGACCCTACGAAAATCTAGAAGTTAGATGTTTTGATAGCGAAAAGGGCCCAGAATGGAATGATTTTGAATATCGATTCATTAGTAAAAAAACTTCTCCCACTTTTGAATTGCCGAAACAAGAACTTTATGTAAGAGTCGAAGCCCCAAAGGGAGAATTGGGCATTTTTCTGATCGGGGATCAGAGCAGTTTTCCGTGGAGATGGAAAATTCGCCCACCGGGTTTTATCAATTTGCAAATTCTCCCTCAACTAGTTAAAAGAATGAAATTGGCTGATATTATGACAATACTAGGTAGTATAGATATCATTATGGGAGAAGTTGATCGTTGAAATGATAATTGATACACCGGAAGTCATTAATACGAGAGAAGTACAAGCTATCAACTCTTTTTCCAGATTAGACTCCATCAACGAGATCTATGAAATTATATGGATGCTTGTTCCTATTTTGACTCTTGTACTGGTAATCACACTAGGCATACTAGTAATTGTGTGGTTAGAAAGAGAAATATCTGCAAGAATACAACAACGTATTGGACCTGAATATGCCGGTCCTTTTGGAGTTCTTCAAGCGTTAGCCGATGGAACAAAATTACTTTTCAAAGAGAATCTTTTTCCCTCGAGGGGGGATACTCGGTTATTCAGTATGGGGCCATCTATAGCAGTCATATCAACTTTATTAAGCTATGCAGTAATTCCTTTTGGATATCATTTTGTTTTAGCTGATCTAAAAATTGGTGTTTTTTTATGGATTGCCATTTCAAGCATTGTTCCCATCGGTCTTCTTATGTCAGGTTATGGATCAAATAATAAATATTCTTTTGTAGGTGGTCTTCGAGCTACTGCTCAATCTATTAGTTATGAAATACCCTTAACTCTCTGTGTATTATCCATATCTCTACGTGCGATTCGTTGAAAGATAAACTTTTTTGTAAGAAAAATTAAGAACAGAAAAAGGCAAAATGAAATGAATTGATTATATTTCCTTTTTTTTGGTTCATGAACGAAATTGGATAGTTATATGAGTGAAATAAAACAGCTTGAACTTTTGGCGTAAAAAATGGAGACTCATTTCCTATGTACAAGAGTAAAGCAGAACTAAACTAAACATAATAAGACGAAAGCGGTTGCCCCAAGATTGGTTGATTATTCATCCTGGCTTGAAGCGGGCTCAAGATCAACTTTATTTTATTGAGTTTTCACTATCATTTATCTGTATTACCATAATGCTAACTAGCGAGTAATTGAGCAAAAATAAGTGGATGGTTAGGAACACCAAGATACACAAAGGATTGGTAATAGAGATTTTCAAAATTATAAAAAAAGAATAGAAAGATATTTCGACAAAGATATTTCAACATAATAATATAAAAAGAATATTAATTGGGGCTTTTAATTCGTAGAAATGATCAGGCAGTACTCCCCATAACATAATTCCGATTCAGAGTATCCTCCCGCCCACTGATTAAAGAAATGACTATCAGGAACGAAATAATCCTTTGCTTTCTTTTTTTTTTTATTATTTTCATTTTTTGACCCCTTCCCCTTTTTCAGAAAGAAGAATAGGATCGAAACAAAGAATATAATACGTTTACAATAGAAAAAAGAGATCCTTTTTCCTTTTTATTTATTTGATTTTTCCTATATCCATATTTATGTTTATGGAAATAAAATTCGTATCATAATGCATAAACTAAGGAAATGTCTAATTCTTTTTCGTAATCAAAAAAGAAAAAAGATAGGGTGAAATAGCTATTGCTATTTCTACAAGGAATATTTTATTGAATATTTTATTGAAGTATAAGTTATTACCCAAAAAAGAAAAATTTCAATTCTTAAAGGATGAGATCAATTCAGAAGTACTTTTTTATTTTTAGTATTATAACAGATAGAATTGCATTGGTCGAATTAGGGAACGTTCGATCCATTTTTATCGTATTTATCTGCTAAATCCGATAAATATATGTATTAAAATAAATAATACGACCCGGTCCTTAGATTTATTTATGGCCTTAGAGGAGCCGTATGAGGTGAGAATCTCATGTACGGTTCTGTAATAGCGACCAGAACAGTGATGTTATCATCGACTATGATTATCTAACAGTTCAAGTACAGTTGATATAGTTGAGGCGCAATCAAAATATGGTTTGTGGGGATGGAACTTGTGGCGCCAACCTATAGGGTTTATCATTTTTTTAATTTCGTCCCTGGCAGAATGTGAAAGATTACCCTTTGATTTACCAGAAGCAGAAGAAGAATTAGTAGCAGGGTATCAAACCGAATATTCGGGTATCAAATTTGGTTTATTTTATATTGCTTCCTATCTAAACTTATTAGTTTCGTCATTATTTGTAACAGTTCTTTACTTTGGAGGTTGGAATATGCCTATTCCCGCCATTTCCCTTCCAGACTTTTTTGAAATAAATAACGTCGGTGGAGTCTTCGGGGTAACAATTGGTATCTTTATTACATTGGTTAAAACTTATTTGTTCTTGTTCATTTCGATCACAACAAGATGGACTTTGCCTCGACTAAGAATGGACCAATTATTAAATCTTGGTTGGAAATTTCTTTTACCTATTTCTCTCGGAAATTTATTATTAACAACTTCTTCCCAACTCCTTTCACTATAAAGAAATGCTTTTCTATATTCTGTCTTGTCTCAAACAAAACAAGAGAAATAAATAAACATAAGATTATTCATAGATATTCACTATATGTTCTCCCTAGTAACTGGGTTCATGAATTATGGCCAACAAACCATACGAGCCACTAGGTACATTGGCCAAAGTTTCATGATTACCTTATCCCACATAAATCGTTTGCCCGTAACTATTCAATATCCTTATGAAAAATTAATCACATCTGAACGTTTTCGTGGTCGAATCCATTTTGAATTTGATAAATGCATTGCTTGTGAAGTATGTGTTCGCGTATGTCCTATTGATCTACCTGTTATTGATTGGAAATTGGAAACTGATATTCGAAAGAAGCGATTGCTTAATTATAGTATTGATTTTGGAATCTGTATATTTTGTGGTAACTGTGTTGAGTATTGCCCAACAAATTGTTTATCAATGACTGAAGAATATGAACTTTCCACTTATGATCGTCACGAATTGAATTATAATCAAATTGCTTTAGGGCGTTTACCAATGTCAATAATTGACGATTATACAATTCGAACAATTTTGAATTCATCTCATCAAAACAAAACGCGAAATCTCATTTGATTAAAGATTAATTAAAGAACAATTTCCAATTCATAAACTAAGATTCCATTTTGACCGAAAAGGGGGGAATGGTTTTTTCATTTTGTGTATTCAATAACTACAAAACTCAACCAGTTATTTGATTGGTTGGTGAGAACCGCAGCATGGCTTAATTTGGATTGAAAATCTAGTAATATACCCCGAGTTCTATCCATAGTTATTTCAAAATTTCTATTTTTCATTTCTATTTATATATAATAATTTCTAATCATTACCCTTTTTGAGTTTTTGAGAAAGAATAAGATAAGTTTAATAGTTGTACCTACAATAATTTCCAACCCTTAGGGTTTAATTCAATTATCACCCTATTCTAAATAAATCTAAAAAAGGGCTTTTCCCGGTGAGGTCAATAAGGTCATGAAAAAACAATTTTATTTTTTATCTTTTATTTTACGTACAATGGATTTGCCTGGACCAATACATGATTTTCTTTTAGTTTTTCTGGGATTAGGTCTTATATTAGGAAGTCTAGGAGTGGTATTACTTACCAACCCAATTTATTCTGCCTTTTCGTTGGGATTGGTTCTCGTTTGTATATCCTTATTCTATATTTTATCAAATTCTCATTTTGTAGCTGCCGCGCAGCTACTTATTTATGTGGGAGCTATAAATGTTTTAATTCTATTTGCTGTGATGTTCATGAATACTTCAGAATATTACAAAGATTTTAATATTTTGACCGTTGGGAATATGTTTACTTCCTTAATTTGTACAAGTATTTTTGTTTCACTAATTACTATTATTCCAGATACGTCATGGTACGGGGTTATTTGGACTACAAGAAAAAACCAGATTATAGAGCAGGATTGGATAAGTAATAGTCAACAAATTGGAATTCATTTATCAACCGATTTTTTCCTTCCATTTGAATTCATTTCAATAATTCTTTTAGTTGCTTTGATAGGTGCTATTGCTGTGGCTCATCAATAATAAATCTTTGGAATTAGCAATTGAAATCCAAATTCAACTTGTTTGTTGCTCGATCTTATTACATTCATTTGACTTTAATTCTATTTGAATTTGAGGATTATTCATGTAGAGATTTGTTTATTCGATTTATTTCAATATGAATAAGAATTCAATATCAACATATTGGATTAACTAGAATAAGAATTTCATAAACCAAGTACACAAGAAATAAATAGATTGGTAATAAATCGAAATTGATAAGGAGTTGACCGATGATGCGGGAATATGTACTTGTTTTGAGTGTCTATTTATTTTCTATCGGTATTTATGGATTGATTACGAGTCGAAATATGGTTCGAGCTCTTATGTGTCTTGAACTTATACTGAATGCGGTTAATATAAATTTTGTAACATTTTCTGATTTTTTTGATAGTCGCCAATTAAAAGGAAATATTTTCTCAATTTTTATTATAGCTATCGCGGCCGCTGAAGCCGCTATTGGATTGGCTATTGTTTCGTCAATTTATCGTAATAGAAAATCAACTCGTATCAATCAATCCAATTTGTTGAATAAGTAGTATTAATCATATAAAATAGAATAGAAAATAGAAATTTCTATATAAATACATATAAATAATATTTATATATAATATTTATATATATAATACATATATATAAATAGAACCTTGCTATTCATCAAATTGAATTGGTATAGTTGATACGGATACGGAACCAATCAGATCATGTTTGCGAAAAACGAATAAATTAAATTAAAGCATCTTGGTTATATCTCCCGAGTCGATCCGGAATTGAATAGCACAAGTCTGGTAAATCATTGATTCATCTGGTATTCACATATATGATTCATTGTAGAAATTTACTAGATCGAAAAAGTATAAAGTTAAAAAAAAATTCTAAATCCAATGTCACATTCAGTAAAGATTTATGATACATGTATAGGTTGTACTCAATGTGTCCGCGCCTGCCCCACAGATGTATTAGAAATGATACCTTGGGACGGGTGTAAGGCTAAGCAAATTGCCTCTGCTCCAAGAACAGAAGATTGTGTTGGCTGTAAGAGATGTGAATCCGCCTGTCCAACAGATTTTTTAAGTGTTCGAGTTTATTTATGGCATGAAACAACTAGAAGCATGGGTCTAGCTTATTGATACTTTCCAGAAAATACCACTTGAATACATTTGATTTTTTGTTTACCGACAAAAACCCTTAATCAAAAAAAGATAATTTTTTTGATTAAGGGTTTTTCTGGTCCAAGTTATCTTGTTTTTACCATGAAGTCTTTTCCTTGGTTAACAATGTTTGTAGTTTTACCAATATCCGCGGGTTCCTTAATTTTTTTTCTCCCACATAGAGGAAATAAGGTAATTAGGTGGTATACTATTTTTATATGTATAGTAGAATTACTTTTAATGACTTATACATTCTCTTATTATTTTGAATTGGACGATCCATTAACCCAATTAATAGAAGATTATAAATGGATCCATTTTTTTGATTTTTACTGGAGATTGGGAATAGATGGACTTTCTCTCGGACCTATTTTACTGACAGGGTTTATCACTACTTTAGCTATTTTAGCGGCTCGGCCAGTTACTCGGGATTCCCGATTATTCCATTTTTTAATGTTAGCAATGTATAGTGGTCAAATAGGATTATTTTCTTCTCAAGATCTTTTACTTTTTTTCATCATGTGGGAATTAGAATTAATTCCCGTTTATCTGCTTGTAGCCATGTGGGGAGGAAAGAAACGTCTCTATTCAGCTACAAAGTTTATTTTGTATACTGCGGGAAGTTCTGTTTTTTTATTAATGGGGGCTTTAGGTATCGCTTTATACGGTAACAAGGAACCAACATTTAATTTTGAAACATTAGCCAATCAATCATATCCCATGGCTCTGGAAATAATATTCTATATTGGATTTCTTATTGCGTTTGCTGTCAAGTCACCGATTATACCCTTACATACATGGTTACCAGACACCCACGGAGAAGCACATTACAGTACTTGTATGCTTCTAGCCGGAATCTTATTAAAAATGGGAGCGTACGGGTTGGTTCGAATCAATATGGAATTACTACCCCATGCTCATTCGATATTTTCGCCCTGGTTGATAATAGTGGGCGCAATACAAATAATCTATGCAGCTTTAACATCTCTTGGTCAGCGAAATTTAAAAAAAAGAATAGCCTATTCGTCTGTATCTCATATGGGTTTCATAATTATCGGAATTTGCTCTCTAAGCGAGATGGGACTCAATGGAGTCATTTTACAAATAATATCACATGGATTTATTGGCGCTGCACTTTTTTTCTTGGCGGGAACGAGTTATGATAGAATACGTCTTCTTTATCTCGACGAAATGGGCGGAATGGCTGCCCCAATGCCAAAAATATTCACGTTATTCAGTATCTTATCGCTAGCGTCTCTTGCATTACCGGGCATGAGCGGTTTTTTTGCTGAATTGATAGTATTTTTTGGAATAATTACTGACCAAAAATATCTTTTAATGCCAAAAATACTAATTACTTTTGTACTGGCGGTTGGAATCGTCCTAACTCCTATTTATTTATTATCTATGTTACGCCAGATGTTCTGTGGATACAAGCAGTTTAATGCCAAAAATTCTTATTTTTTTGATTCTGGACCACGAGAGTTATTTGTTTCGATCGCTATCCTTCTTCCTGTAATAGGTATTGGTATTTATCCGGATTGCGTTTTCTCATTATCAGTTGACAAGGTTGAGGCTATTCTATTTCCGTTTTTTTATAGGTAGTTTTTCGAAATAAAACAGAAAATGAAAAAGGAATCCTATTCTTTTCTTTTTTAAAAATGAAAACTTTAACAATAAAAAAAATCTCTTTTTTTTTTTTCCTTTTCATTTAAATTTAAGTTAAAAAAAAATCAATTCTACACACCTTTATGCCTTTGCCCCCTTTTGAGAATTTTTTGAATCAAGTAATGTAGTGATTCAAAAAGTTCTCAAAGAATTACCTAAAACTTCTTGTATATGTTGTCCCCCTTGTATATGTTGTCCTATAGTTATATGCGACAGATCCCTTCATCAATTTGATGTTAATGTAAATGAACCATAACTATGTAGTCCAAGTCCTAATAGATTAACTCCAAAATAGCAGATCCAAATTATAAGAAAGCCCATAGAAGCAACAATTGCAGAATTGAAACACTCATCAGAATTTTTATTTGTTCGAATATGGAAATAAATCACGAATATGGCCCAAGTAATAAAAGCCCAAGTTTCTTTTGGGTCCCAATTCCAATATGATCCCCAGGCTTCATTAGCCCAGACCGCTCCCGAAAGAATACCTATGGTCAAAAAAATGAACCCTATACTAATAATACGATAACCCCACTGATCTAATTGTTGAATCAATTGAGACCTGTAATAATTTCTAGAAGAAAGAAAGGAAGTATTTTTAAAAACATTATTTTTTTTCGTCATGTATTGGCTCTTACCAAAGGAAAATGAACTAGATAATAAATTATTACTTTTAGCACTATCCAAAGTTCTTATGATTTTGTAAAATGTAATTACTAGAAGGGCTACTGATAATAATGATCCACATAAAAGAGCTGCATAGCCCAATACCATCATACTTACGTGCATCATTAACCACCGGGATTGGAGAGCAGGTACTAAGACTTCAGATCGATGCAGGTTAGTTAAAAAACCCGAAGTAGCAAACGCTTGGGTAAAAAAAATACTTGGGGCAGTTATTATGTTTAAATAATTTTTTTTTTTTTTTTTCAAATATGGAACCATATGAATAATTGCAAAACCCCATGAAAGAAAGATTAATGATTCATATAAGTCACTTAATGGTAAATGTCCCGAATAAATCCAACGAGTAACTAATAATCCTGTTATACAGAAAAAAGCAGTTCTCATGCCCTTTTTTGACGAAGCATAAAGTCCTACAAATTCGTCGACTAATAAGTCCATTAAATGAATTAGAATTCCAATTGAAACAACCGAAAAAGAAATATGAGTTAATATGTGTTCTAAAGTCAAAAATATCATAAAAATCCTTAACAAATTAACAAAAGAGTAGGATTCTTTAATTATACATTATACATAATTGAAATCATGAATTGAATTCATTATCATTATAGGGCGTATTGTATCCTCTTGAAAAGGAAATGAAAAGATAAGACATTATATTATGCCGCCACTCGGACTCGAACCGAGATGCTCTAGCACTGCTTCCTAAGAGCAGCGTGTCTACCGATTTCACCATAGCGGCTTGCTCAAAATCATAATAACCAATTTTGATTCAATCGTCGAGCTTTAATTTTAGTAGTGTAGCTCCAATATTTTTTTTTATTTCGAAAACATAAAAATTAATGAATCAAAGCATCAATTAAATAATTTATTTAAATGAAATAATTGATGCTTTGAGTATTTTCATAATAATCTTTATTATTATTTAATGTGTCAATTTTGATTAACTTAACAATGTTGTTTTTTTGTAGTTTCGACTCTTATACTCTTATACAACGAAACTCTTGTAAATAATATAATTCTTATTGCAGTCTATGACTAGGGCTAAAAAAAAAATAGAATTTTTTTTTATGGATTACAATTTTAGATTCATGAAACTATTTTATTTAATAATCCTTAGTATTTCAGGGCTTAAAGAATTTGTGTTAAGATTTAATTTAACAATTTAATTAGGTATTGAGTTGGGCATATCATATAACAAAAAAATTTCTTGATTTTTTTTTTTAATATTGTCTAATTTTTAATATATATCTTGAGATCCATCTTCCAGTCCAAATATATAGTGTAAAAAAAATCATTCAAAAATAACCTCTTATATACATATCTATCTAAACTAAATATGCAATATGCAAATTTCATTAATTGGATAGAAAGGGGAGCTTATTAGTTATTTAAAATAATATTTTTAAGGAGGGTGACTTAAAAATTAATAATTTTTGTTTTTAACGATTAGTTTTTTTACTAATGATTTTAGATCGGCTCTTTTTTATTCATCTATTCAAAAACTTATTAAAAACTTATTAATATTTCGTATTATTGTGACAAAGGGCTGGATGGGAAAAATAAGAATCCCCATCCCGGAAATGAGAAAATTTGCTAAAAATCAAAAAGACGAACTTTGTGTCTTCTTTTTTTTTTTTGCAAACAAAAACAAAAAGTACCCTTTTTAGAATTCAATATCCAAATTAGATTCCACATATCCATAGGATAAGGTGGGAAAGGGGTCAATTTTGTATTGATTATCTCAATAAAGGCTGGAAATTTTATAAAATTATATAGAAATTATATAATGAAATTTCTATTTATTCTATTTATTTTATATTCTTTATAGTTATATATTTATTTATTTTCTATTCAAAGTATATGTATATCATATTCTGTATATATTGTATAGAATATTGTATAGAATATTATATCGATGTATATATTCGTTATGTATATATTGGTATATATTTTTTATTTTAAATGCTAAATCCAATTTAAATGCTAAATAAAATTCAATCTTTTTCCGATGTCAAGCCGAGTTAGATTATTCCGATGTTTGATTTTTTATTTGTTGCACAAAAAAGCTTTTTGAATTACCTGTAGAAAGAGATTTTGCTAACGAAAAAGCTTTCAACGCGGTCCAATATCCCTTTCTTTTCCAAATATTTTTTCGAATACGCTTTTTTGAAATAGAAGTACGTTTTTTTGGAACTGCCATTCAACATTAAAGAGATTATTTATTTTATTGTTAGAAGTGGATGTGAAAGACATATATTGTCATATAGTGTTAAAAAAAAATTGTTCTTTATTATCTAGCTATTTAGTCGTTAAATTCTATTTGCTTCCTACAAAGCCTAACCATTGCTTTTTATTAGTTCGTAGTTAGATTTCTTCTTTTTTTCGTCATACTGTATTTATATATAGAATAATTTATATATAGAATTTATATAGAATAAAATACATCAAAAACTTTAGTTTTTTATCCCCATGAAAATGTTTTTTTTCTTTTTTTTCTAGGAATTGGTTAAGCTCGAAGAGAGGGTCTCCCTAATTTAAATTTAATTTATTGAAGTTGAATTTGAAAATTCAAAATTATTAATCCATTTTTAAAAAATATATGATTTTCTAAAAACCATTTCATGTAAAAGATATTTTATTAATTCTCTTTTTCCTTTTTATTAATTCTTTTTTTCCTTTTATCTTATGTAAACGTAAAACGCCCAATATCATACATAGGATTTGTTATAAACAAAAGAGAAGACATTAAATCTGGGTCAAAATAAAATACAATCATTAATAATTCTGACTTGAAAAAAGTAATAAAAAAAGAATTCTTTTTTTTTTATTACTTTTTTATTGAATGTTGAAGAATTTTGGAAAAAGCATTTTTTTTATCATTTTTATAAAATTAAAATTAAGTACTACTTTTAATAGAATTCTTTATCCTTTGTATATAAATTCTCTGGATATAAATTTTTGCAATCCACAGCAATAATCGAATTTTAGAGTAAATTTTCTTTTATTTATTAGTGTTTTGTTTCATTAGTATCGTCGTATATTATTTGACCAATTCTAACTTCTTAATTTGAATATGTAAAGTATTTTGAAAAAAATTCAGAATAATTATGAAGAAAAATTTCTATTTAAGTTTTGAATATCATTATTATTAATTATTCTTTTTTTGGCAAATCCGTTCAATAAAATTTAAAAATAACAAGAGATAAGAGCCGATGAATCAGAACCAAGAAAGAATTAATCATTCATTAAGTTATGGCACATATATATCAATATTCGTGGATCCTACCCTTCGTTACACTTGCATTTCCTATGTTAATAGGAATGGGACTTCTACTTTTCTCGGCGGCAACAAAAAAACTTCGTCGTCGGTGGTCGGTTCCGAGTATTTTATTGTTAAGTATAGTGCTTATTTTTTCAACCGATTTGTTTATTCAGCAAATAAATAGTAATTCTATTTATCAATATATATGGTCGTGGACCATCACTAATGATTTTTCTTTAGAATTCGGACACTTGATTGACCCATTGACTTCTATTTTGTTACTATTAATTACTACAGTTGGAATTATGGTTCTTATTTATAGTGATAATTATATGTCTCATGATCAAGGCTATTTGAGATTTTTTGCTTATATGAGTTTTTTCAATACTTCAATGTTGGGATTAGTTACTAGTTCTAATTTGATACAAATTTATATTTTTTGGGAATTGGTTGGAATGTGTTCTTATCTATTAATAGGTTTTTGGTTCACACGACCTATTGCATCGAATGCGTGTCAGAAAGCGTTTGTAACTAATCGTGTAGGAGATTTTGGGTTACTATTAGGAATTTTAGGCCTTTATTGGATAACAGGTAGTTTAGAATTTTGTGATTTGTTCGAAATATTCAATAACTTGACTTATAAGAGTGAGATTCATTTTTTGTTTGTTACTTTGTGCGTTTTCTTATTATTTTCGGGGGCAATTGCTAAATCGGCACAATTCCCCCTTCATGTATGGTTACCAGATGCTATGGAGGGACCTACTCCTATTTCAGCTCTGATACACGCTGCTACTATGGTAGCGGCTGGAGTTTTT